AATCGATTCATAACCTTTCGAGCACACCCAATATATATTAGAACCCCTTTTACTTGCAGGAGTACATCTTGGATCTGTCAATTATGTTATGGCCGGAGTCCTACTCATGGTGACCTGGTCGAGTTGGGAGAAGCCGTAGGCATTATTGCGGGTCAATCAATTGGGGAACCGGGGACTCAACTAACATTAAGAACTTTTCATACCGGCGGAGTATTCACAGGTGGTACTGCCGAACATGTACGAGCTCCCTCTAATGGAAAAATCAAATTTGATGAGGATTTGGTTCATCCCACACGTACCCGTCATGGGCATCCTGCTTTTCTATGTTTTATAGACTTGTATGTAACTATTGAGAGTCGAGATATTCTACATAATGTGAATATTCCAACAAAAAGTTTGATTTTAGTTCAAAATGATCAATATGTAGAATCAGAACAAGTGATTGCCGAGATTCGTGCCGGAACGTCCACTTTTCATTTTAAAGAAAGGGTTCAAAAACATATTTATTCTGAGTCAGAAGGAGAAATGCACTGGAGTACTGATGGCTATCATGCGCCCGAATATCCATATAGTAATGTTCATCTATTACCAAAAACAAGTCATTTATGGATATTAGCAGGAGGTCTATGCAGATCCAATATAGTGTCTTTTTCACTCCACAAGGATCAAGATCAAATGAATGCTAATTCTTTTTCTCTCGAAGAAAGATATATCTTTGATCTCTCACTGACTAATGATCAAGTAAGACATAAATTGTTGGATACCTTTGGTAAAAAAGATAGGGAAATTCTTGACTATTCAAAACCTTATCGAATCATATCCAAGGGTCATTGGAATCTCATAGAGCCTTCTACTTCTATTCGTCAAGAGAATTCCTTGGCTAAAAAGCGAAGAAATAGATTCGTGATTCCCTTACAATATGATCAAGAACAAGAAAAGAAACTAAAACCCTGTTTTGGTATTTCGATTAAAATACCTATAAATGGTATTTTACGTAGAAATAGTATTCTTGCTTATTTTGATGATCCGCGATACAGAAGAAGCAGCTCGGGAATTACTAAATATGGGATTGTCGAAGTAGATTCAATCGTAAAAAAAGAGGATTTTATTGAGTATCGAGGAGCAAAAGAATCTAGTCCGAAATACCAAATGCAAATGAAAGTAGATCGCTTTTTTTTCATTCCCGAGGAAGTGCATATCTTACCCGGATCTTCGCCCATAATGGTCCGGAACAATAGTATCATTGGAGTAGATACACGACTTGCTTTAAATATGAATACAAGAAGTCGAGTAGGTGGATTAGTCCGAGTGGAGAGAAAAAAAAAAAGTATGGAACTTAAAATCTTTTCTGGAGATATTCATTTTTCTGGAGAGGTGGATAAAATATCTAGGCACAGTGGCGTTTTGATACCACCAGGAATGGAAAAAAAGAATTCTAAAGGATCAAAAAAATTGAAAAATTGGATCTATGTCCAACGAATTACACCTACCAAAAAAAAGTATTTTGTTTTGGTTCGGCCCGTAGTCACATATGAAATAGCTGATGGGATAAATTTAGCAACACTTTTCTCTCAGGATCTCTTGCAGGAAAAGGATAATGTACAACTTCGAATTGTCAATTATATACTTTATGGAAATGGCAAGTCAATTCGAGGAATTTCTCACACAAGTATTCAATTAGTTCGGGCTTGCTTAGTATTGACTTGGGACCAAGAACAAGAAAAAAAGAGTTCTATAGAAGAAGAGGTTCATGCTTCTTTTGTTGAAATAAGGGCAAATGATCTGCTTCGTGATTTCATCCGAATTGAGTTAGTAAAATCCACTATTTCGTATACCGAAAAAAGGTATGATACGGCAGGTTCAGGATTGATTTCCAATAATGAATTAGATCGTGCCGATAGAAATCCTTTTGATTCCAAGGCGAAGATTCAATTATTTCCCCAACATCAGGAAACTCTTGGTACGTTGTTGAATCGAAATAAGGAATGCCAATCTTTCATAATTTTGTCATCATCCAATTGTTTTCGAATTGGCCCCTTCAATACTTCGAGATATAATAATGCGACAAAAGAATCGGATCCCCTGACTCCAATTAGGGATTTTTTGGGTCCTTTAGGTACTATTGTGCCTAAAATAGTAAATTTTCGTTCATCTTACTATTTAAGAACTTATAATCAAGTCTTTTTAAAGAAATATTTTTTACTTGAAAAATTTCAACAGACTTTCCAAGTGCTTCAAGTACTTACATTTCAATACTGTTTCCTAGATGAAAATAGTAGTATTTATAATCCCGATCCATGCAGTAACATCATTTGGAATTCATTCCATTTGAATTGGTGTTTTCTCCATCACGATTCTTGTGAAGAGGCATGGACAATAATTAGCCTTGGACAATTCCTTTGTGAAAATGTATGTCTATTGAAATACGGATCACGCATAAAAAAATCTGGTCAAATTTTCATTGTTCATGTTGACTCTTTAGTTATAAGATCAGCTAAGCCCTATTTGGTCACTCCAGGAGCAACTGTCCATGGCCATTATGGGGAAACCTTTTATGAAGGAGATACATTAATTACATTTATATATGAAAAATCGAGATCTGGTGACATAACGCAAGGTCTTCCAAAAGTGGAACAAATCTTAGAAGTTCGTTCAATTGATTCAATATCGATGAACCTCGAAAGAAGAGTTGAAGGTTGGGACGACCGTATCCGAAGGATTCTTGGGATCCCCTGGGGATTCTTTATTGGAGCTGAACTAACCATAGCCCAAAGTCGTATCTCTTTGGTTAATAAGATCCAAAAGGTTTATCGATCCCAGGGGGTACAGATCCATAATAGACATTTAGAGATTATTGTACGTCAAGTAACATCAAGAGTTTTGGTTTCAGAAGATGGAATGTCTAATGTTTTTTTACCTGGGGAATTTATTGGATTGTTGCGAGCAGAGCGAGCAGGGCGTGTTTTGGACGAAGCGATCTGTTATCGGGCAATCTTATTGGGAATAACGAAGTCATCTCTGAATACTCAAAGTTTCATATCCGAAGCGAGTTTTCAAGAAACTGCTCGAGTTTTAGCAAAAGCTGCTCTACGAGGTCGTATTGATTGGTTGAAAGGCCTGAAAGAGAACGTTGTTCTGGGGGGGATTATACCGGTTGGTACCGGATTCAAAAAATTAGTACATCGTTCAAAGCAAGACAAAAACATTCATTTGAAAATCAAAAGGAAGAATCTATTTGAGTTGGAAATGGGAGATATTTTGTTACACCATAGAGAATTATTTTGTTCTTGTGCCCCAAACACTTTCCATGAGACATCAGACCAATCATTTACATAATGTCATTTACTAATTCCTAACAAGAGGTTCATTCTTTTTACTTTAACTCTCTGGTCCGATTATGGATTTCGTAATCAATTAATGAAATAAAAAAGAAAGAATGAAATTCATGGTTTTGGTCGTAGATTAATGGTCAATCCTGGTAGAAGGTTCCGTCGGAACAATTATTTATTTCACAAGGTACTGAATCTCTTTGAAAAAAAAAAAAGAAAAAGAGAAAGTGTGGGAAAATGGGAAGACGATATTGGAACATCAATTTGGAAGAAATGATGGAAGCAGGAGTTCATTTTGGTCATGGTACTAATAAATGGAATCCTAGAATGGCTCCTTACATCTCTGCAAAGCGTAAAGGTATTCATATTACAAATCTTACTATAACTGCTCGTTTTTTATCAGAAGCCTGCGATTTAGTTTTTGATGCAGCAAGTAGGGGAAAAAAATTCTTAATCGTTGGCACCAAAAAGAAAGCAGCGGATTTAGTAGCATCAGCAGCAATAAGGGCTCGATGTCATTATGTTAATAAAAAATGGCTTGGTGGTATGTTAACGAATTGGTCTACTACAGAAACAAGACTTCAGAAGTTCAGGGACTTAAGAGCAGAACAAAAGATGGGGAAACTCAATCGTCTCCCCAAAGGAGATGCAGCAATGTTGAAGAGAAAGTTATCTACCTTGCAAACATATCTGGGTGGGATCAAATATATGACGGGATTGCCCGATATTGTAATTATAGTTGATCAGCAAGAAGAATATACGGTTCTTCGAGAATGTGTCATTTTGGGTATTCCGACGATTTGTTTAATCGATACAAATTGTGACCCAGATCTTGCTGATATTTCTATTCCGGCCAACGATGATGCTATAGCTTCGATTCGATTGATTCTTACCAAATTAGTATCTGCAATTTGTGAGGGCCGTTCTAGTTATCTAAAAAATGGTTGATTATCTTATCATTAATCTTATCATTAAGAAGAAGAAAGAAGAAGATTAGTTTGTTTTTGGTGAACTCTCTTTGATTGTTACTATTTTGGTTTGCATCTTTTGGAGTTTGAACTATGTTTTGAATATTGAAGAATATTTAAGATTGAAAACATAAAATGATTGGTATTTTTTTTTTATGTGATTTCCAAAATATACGATTCATAACTGAAATTCATGAATGAACATAGATGAATTGAGAAAGAGATGGTTGAATCAAAATAATTACTTTTTTGAATCTGTTAGAGGACAATATGAATGTTATACCATGTTCCATTCAAACACTCAAAGGGTTATACGATATATCAGGTGTAGAAGTAGGCCAACATTTATATTGGCAAATAGGAGGTTTACAAATTCATGCCCAAGTACTTATCACTTCTTGGGTTGTAATTGCTATCTTATTAGGTTCAGTCATCATAGCTGTTCGGAATCCACAAACCATTCCGACCGACGGTCAGAATTTCTTCGAATATGTCCTTGAATTTATTCAAGACTTGAGCAAAACTCAGATTGGAGAGGGGTATGGTCCTTGGGTTCCATTTATAGGAACGATGTTCCTATTTATTTTTGTTTCTAACTGGTCAGGTGCTCTTTTACCTTGGAAAATCATAAAGTTACCTCATGGAGAGTTAGCTGCGCCCACGAATGATATAAATACTACTGTTGCTTTAGCTTTACCTACGTCAGTGGCATATTTCTATGCGGGTCTTAGCAAAAAAGGATTGGGATATTTCGGGAAATACATTCAACCAACTCCAATACTTTTACCAATTAATATTCTAGAAGATTTCACAAAACCTTTATCTCTTAGTTTTCGACTTTTCGGGAATATATTGGCTGATGAATTAGTGGTTGTTGTTCTTGTTTCTTTAGTGCCTTCAGTAGTTCCTATACCTGTCATGTTTCTTGGATTATTTACAAGTGGTATTCAAGCTCTTATTTTTGCAACTTTGGCTGCGGCTTATATAGGTGAATCCATGGAGGGTCATCATTGATTAACTTTCGAAATAGTCTTTTTTGAAGCTTATCCCAATTCAAGCAATGCGGGGGTTCAATATAATCCACTACTGGGTTGGATAAGAAAATACAAATAGCTACATGTATGTATATATGAAGAAAGATAGATGATATTGCAGAATTTGGAATAGAAAGAAGGGTTGGGGATCCTACTACATATATGTATATGTAATGCCTATGAGTATCAATCCTTGTGTATGTTTCGAAGAATGGTTTCAGAATACGATTTAATAGAAGAAAAAGTGCAGGTGATTTACGTTATGGAAGAAGAAAAGTATATGTTATTTACTAGTTAAATAGCAATTACCCCTATCTCTTTTTTTCTAGCCCACTGCATTTAGATGGATTCCCATATCAGTCCTTTTTCTATTTTGTCTGTTATTGTGAATTGAATGAAAGAGAAAGAATAGAATATTTTATAAACAAGGAAACGCAATGACTAAAACCGTATACATATCTATTACATAAGATAAGGTAGAAAGGAAAAACGGTATATCGAAGTAGTTCTGACAATTCAGTAATATTATGAATTCCATTTGGAGCTTTTAGCTACTTCGACCCGATAGATTTTAGTGATAAAGATCAAAAAATAAAAAATAAGTGTAGTAAAGTAAATAGTAAAAGTAGAAGTAGAAAAAGAAGTAGATTAAGTACTAATTCATTGGTTGGTTGTATCATTAACCATTTCTTTTTTTGGTGCGAGGAGCTTACCATGAATCCACTTATTTCTGCTGCTTCCGTTATTGCTGCTGGATTGGCTGTAGGGCTTGCTTCTATTGGACCTGGGGTTGGTCAAGGTACTGCTGCGGGCCAAGCCGTAGAAGGTATTGCGAGACAACCAGAAGCAGAGGGTAAAATACGAGGTACTTTATTGCTTAGTCTGGCTTTTATGGAAGCTTTAACAATTTATGGACTGGTCGTGGCATTAGCTCTTTTATTTGCAAATCCTTTTGTTTAATGTTTCATTTCATCTTAGAAGAAAAACATAACCATAACTAAGAAATTTGAGAATTCTCAAATTCCATTAAGAATAATAAGCGGAGTGATACAAAAAGAACTCTGTTCTTTGTTAGTCCTATCTATAAAGGGAGAGCATATGAAAAATCTAATTGATTCTTTTGTTTCCGTGGGGCACTGGTCATCCGCTGGGAGTTTCGAGTTTAATACCGATATTTTAGCAACAAATCCAATAAATCTAAGCGTAGTGGTGGGTGTATTGATTTTTTTTGGAAAGGGAGTGTGTGCGAGTTGTTTATTTCAAGAATAGGTTGGATTTCACCGACTGCACTTTCTTTCTATTTATGTATTTTTTTTTATAGCAGAACTAGGAACAAAGGGTGCACAATCTCGACGAATTACTTCTGAATTGGATTTCATTCAGAAATCATATGTAAGAACCATAGCATTTCGTGACTAATTGGTAAATGAACTTTGATTCTCTTCTCTATCAACCAATAATGTTGAGGTCTTTTACATGGTTAAAGATCAATTGTTTGAAGTCCAGGCACAGCATAGCATGGTACTCTTTCTACCGCTAGGTTAGTACCAAAAAGGTTTCAAAATGATAAAAATAAAAAAGGAATAATTGGGAATTTATTCGATGTAGAACACTCATATGGATAAAATTATTTGAACCATTAACTGGAAAAATGGGTATCTTCCCTTCCCCCCTCCACTGCCGAATCGACGACCTATGTATTGTATTTGTATAAAATGTATTTGTATAAAAAAGAGAATTTTTTGGATGAAAAAAATCGAAATCTCATTCTAATAATAATGAGAATGAAGTAATGAAGTTCAGAATTCTATTCAATTCTATTTATATTCTAATAGTATAATAGAATTCTTTTTTCTTTAAAATATTTTTTTTTTGAAAGAAATAAGTTCTAAATAAAGAACAAATAAAGAAACAACTTTGCTGACAATTTTTTATTTTTTGTCTGGTCTGAAGAGTCCTCCTAAGATTCTGATGTTAGATCAGTTTCGATAGCTTTGAATACGAACAGAAAAGAGAGGATAGGCTCATTCTATTCAAAGATATGGGAATGCCCATCAATCAAAGAAAAGATAAAAGAAACAATTGAGCGTGAGAGCCAAATGAATCGAAAGATTCATGTTTGGTTCGGGAAGAGATATTATAGTTGTGAAATGAATGGAAAGATAATCT